TTTTTTTTTTATATAAAAATTTATTAAAGAGGGTTTTAAAATTATTTAATTTTTTAATTAACATTAATATTATTATATTAAATATTTAATTTAATATTATTAATATTAATACATTAATTTAATAGTAAGATAATTTATTATTACTATATTAATTATTTTTTATTTTAAAGAATATTAATTGTATTATCATGATTTTAGTTTTAAATTAATTATAAAGAAAAAAATAAAAAAAATTATTTAAAATTTAATATTAATATATAATTATCATTAAATATATATATATATAATAAATTTCAATAAAATTATTTAATAATATTAATAAAAAATTAAATATTTAATATAATAATATTAATATTATATTAAATATTTAATGTAATATTATTAATATTAATACATTAATTTAATAGTAAGATAATTTATTATTACTATATTAATTATTTTTTATTTTAATGAATATTAATTGTATTATCATGATTTTAGTTTTAAATTAATTATAAAGAAAAAAATAAGAGGAATTATTTAAAATTTAATTTTAATATATAATTCTCCTTAAATTATATATATATATAATAAATTTCCATAAAATTAATTAATAATATTAATATTAAATTAAATATTTAATATAATAATATTAATATTATATTAAATATTTAATGTAATAATATTATTATTATTAAATATTTAATATAAAAAAAAAAAAAAAAAATTCTATTCAAAGTTTAGTGCATTAAATAAATAAATAAAATATTTATGGTTTATAAAATTTATTTTAAATTTATTTTTCATATAAATTTTTGTATTAAAATTATATTATTTTAATAATTTTATAATTTATATAGTAGTAATTAATTTTAAATTATTTAAGAAATTAAGATTTAATAATATAAAAATTAATAACAAATTTTGTGCCAGCAGTTGCGGTTATACAAAAATTAAGATAAATTTTTTTAGTAGTTAATATATATGTATATACATATGTATATTTATTATTTAAATAAAATATAATTAAAAATTTAAATTATTAAGTGAAATTTTAATTTAAATATAGTTTATTATTTATATATGATTTAATAAAATTAAAATATAAACTAGGATTAGATACCCCTATTATTTTAAAATTAAATTTTTACACTAAAATAGTAAATAATTATTTATTAAAACTTAAATAATTTGGCGGTATTTTAGTTTATTTAGAGGAATCTGTTTATTAATTGATAATCCACGAATAAATTTACTTAATTTAATATTTTGTATATCGTTGTTAAAAAAATATTTTATAATAATAATAATATTTAAAAATTTTTATTAAAAATTAAATCAGATCAAGATGCAGATTATAATTAAGAATATAATGGATTACAATAAAAATATTTAAATGAAAATTTATATGAAAAATAAATTGAAATTGGATTTAAATGTAATTTTATTTATTTTAATAAAATGATTAAAAATTAAAATATGTACATATTGCCCGTCGCTTTCATTAATAAATTGGAATAAGTCGTAACAAAGTAGAGGTACTGGAAAGTGTTTCTAGAAAGAACAAATTAGAGCTTGGTAAGTATTTCATTTACATTGAAAGGATATTAATGATATTAATTAATTAATTTGAAATTATAAAATTAATAATTAAAATTTATAAAAAAAATTTTTTTAATATTTTAATGGGGGTTAAAGTATTAATTAAGAAAAAATATAAATTTTTATAGTAAAATAGTATTGTGAAAGAAATTTGAAATAAATTAAATATTAAATTATTTTAAAGTAATTTTTATTTATTGTATCTTGTGTATCAGAGTTTATTAATAATTTTTATTTTAACAATAAATTCTCGAATTTAAAAGAGCTAATTAATTAATAAAGTTAATGTAGTAAAATTATTTTTAATAATTAATTAGAAATGAAACGTTATTCGTTTTTAAATATATCTAGTTATTTTAGAAAAAAATTTAATTTTAAATTTTATATATTTATAATTTTAATTAAATAATTAATTAAAATTATATAAATTTTTATATTTAAAGGGATAAGCTTTTAATTAAATATTTACAATATTATTTTAATTTTTGAAATTTTTATATTTTATATTGATAATAAATTTTAATTTATTATAAATAATTTCATTTAATAAAAAATTTTAATTTAATTTTAAATTATTATAAAATAATATTTTTTAATGTTTTAAATATAATTATAATGATAAAATTAGTATATAAATAAATAATTATTAAATTTAATATAAATAATTATAAATAATTAATAAAAAGGAATTCGGCAAATTTTATATTCACTTGTTTAACAAAAACATGTCTTTTTGAATTAATTTAAAGTCTAATCTGCCCACTGATAATATTAAAGGGCTGCAGTATTTTTGACTGTACAAAGGTAGCATAATCAATAGTCTTTTAATTGATGACTAGTATGAATGATTGGATGAGATATATACTGTCTCTTTATTAATTTATAGAATTTAATTTTTTAATTAAAAAGTTAAAATGTTATAAAAAGACGAGAAGACCCTATAGAGTTTTATTTTTACGTTATTATATATTAAATATTAAAAATTATATTATTAATAATATTAAAATTTTTATTGGGGTGATAAAAAAATAAAATTAACTTTTTTTTTAATTTTACATTTATAAGTGATTAAATGATCCAATATTATTGATTATAAGAAAAAATTACCTTAGGGATAACAGCGTAATTTTTTTTTTTAGTTCAAATAAGAAAAAAAGTTTGCGACCTCGATGTTGGATTAAGATAAAATTTAAATGCAAAAGTTTAAAATTTTTGATCTGTTCGATCATTAAAATCTTACATGATCTGAGTTCAAACCGGTGTGAGCCAGGTTGGTTTCTATCTTTTTTAAAATAAAATATTTTAGTACGAAAGGATCAAATATTTTAATTGAATTAATATTAAAATATTAAAATGAATATTATTAATTTTTATATAAATTTATGAAAAATAGTTTAATTAAAATTTTAACTATTTTGACAGAAAAAATGTGATGGTTTTAGAAATCATAAATATATAGTAATTATATATGTAGTAAATGTTAAATTTAGATTTAATTTTAATTTTTATTGGTTTATTAATTATAATTGTTGGGGTATTAATTGGTGTCGCTTTTTTAACATTACTAGAACGTAAGGTTTTAGGTTATATTCAAATTCGTAAAGGCCCAAATAAGGTTGGTTTTATAGGGATTTTACAACCTTTTTCTGATGCTATTAAATTATTTACTAAAGAACAAACTTATCCAATATTTTCAAATTATTATTCTTATTATTTTTCTCCTGTTATTAGATTTATATTATCTATGATAATTTGAATATTAATTCCTTATTATTTTAATATAATTAGATTTAATTTAGGTATTTTATTTTTTTTAAGTTGTACTAGATTGGGGGTTTATACTGTAATAATTGCTGGTTGATCTTCAAATTCAAATTATGCATTATTAGGTGGTTTACGGGCAGTTGCACAAACAATTTCTTATGAGGTTAGTTTAGCATTAATTTTATTATCTAGAGTTATTATAATTATAGATTTTAATTTAATTATATATTTTAATTATCAATTAATAGTTTGATTTATAATTTTACCGTTTCCGTTAGGGTTGTGTTGATTTTCTTCTATATTAGCAGAAACTAATCGTACTCCTTTTGATTTTGCTGAAGGCGAGAGAGAGTTGGTTTCAGGATTTAATATTGAATATAGAAGAGGAGGGTTTGCATTAATTTTTTTAGCTGAATATTCTAGAATTTTATTTATGAGTATATTATTTGTTATAATTTTTATAGGGGGTTTTAATTTAAATTTTTTATTTTATTTAAAATTAACATTTATTTCTTTTATATTTATTTGAGTTCGAGGAACTTTACCCCGTCACCGATATGATAAATTAATATATTTAGCTTGAAAAAGTTATTTACCTATTTCATTAAATTTTTTAATTTTTTTTTTAGGGTTAAAAATTATTTTTTTATAGTAAATTAAATTTAGTATAATAAATTAATAGAATAAATAAATTCTTTCTTAAGTTTTCAAAACAAATGCTTATAACAAGCTCATTAATTTAATGTTGTTTTAATTAAATATTAAATTATCTCATAATTTTCTTAAAATAGGATTGATAATAAAATAAGAAAAATAGTAAATAGTTAGTAATTGTCCTGTAATAATATATGGGTTTTCTACAGGTCGCGCCCCAATTCAAGTTAATAAAATAATGGTTACAATTATTGTTCAAAATAAAATTTGATTTAAAGGATAAAATTGAATTCCTTGAAATTTTTTATTAAAGGTAAAAGGTAAAATGATTAAAATTAAAATTGATAGTAATAGAGCAATTACACCCCCTAATTTATTAGGAATAGATCGAAGAATTGCATAAGCAAATAAGAAATATCATTCAGGTTGAATATGAATAGGAGTTACTAATGGATTAGCTGGGGTAAAGTTATCAGGATCTCCTAATATATAAGGATTAATTAAAGTTAATATAATTAAAAATAATAATAAAATAATAAATCCAATTAAATCTTTGAAGGTAAAAAAAGGATGAAAAGGAATTTTATCTAAATTACTATTTAATCCTAATGGATTATTTGATCCTGTTTGATGTAGAAATAATAAATGAATTATTGTTATTATTAGAATAATAAATGGTAATAAAAAATGAAATGTATAAAATCGAGTTAATGTAGCATTATCAATTGCAAATCCCCCTCAAATTCAATTTACTAGTGATGTACCTAAGTAAGGAATTGCTGATAATAAATTTGTAATTACTGTTGCCCCTCAAAAAGATATTTGACCTCAAGGTAATACATATCCTATAAATGCTGTTGCTATTAATAAAAATAGGATTAAAACTCCCACAAATCAAGTATATTTTAAATTAAAAGATTCATAATAAATTCCTCGTCCAATGTGTAAGTAAATGCAAATAAAAAAAAATGATGCTCCATTAGCATGTAAAGTTCGAATTAATCATCCATAATTTACATTTCGACAAATATAATTTACACTGTAAAATGCTAATTCAATATTTGCAGTATAATATATAGTTAAGAATAATCCAGTAATGATTTGAATAATTAAACATAAAGATAATAATGATCCAAAATTTCATCATCTTGAAATATTTAAAGGTGTTGGTAAGTCAATTAATGATCCATTAATAATTTTAATTAAAGGATGTTTTTTTCGTAAATTAATAAAATTATTATTTGTCATTGGTATATATATATATATATATATATATATATATATATATATATATATACGTATGTATTTATGTTTAGGTAGTTTATTGGTCGTAAAGGACCATAAAAAATATTTGTGATTTTAACCACTGCTAATAATGTAATAAATAGGTAAATTACTATTTTTATTATTATTAAGAAATTATGATTTTTATATAATTTATTTAAATTAATTTTGTTTGTATTATCAAATATATATATATATATATAATTATCATTTTCAGATAAATTATTAGATAAGTTTATTCCTTTTAAATTATTAAATAATATTAAAGTAAAAAAAATTGAAATTAAAATTGTATTTACCATAAATAATTTATTTTTAATGGAAAAGTTAAATATTTCCTTAGAGGCAATTCTTGAAACATAAATAAATAAAACTAATAATCCTCCTAAAAATGTTAAAAATAAAATATATGAAAATCAATATGTTTTAATAATTATCCCTATTATTAAACAAATAATTAATGTTTGTAATAAAATTAATAATCCTATAGAAATAGGATTAGATAAAAATAATATTAAAAATGAAATATTTAGTATGATTATTGATAGAATACTTTTAAAAATTTCAAAGAATAGTTTATAAAAAATTATAATTTTGGAGATTATAGATAAAGATTTTTTTTTTTTTTTGAAGTTTTTAAAGAACTTTTTTAATTTTGATTTACAAGACCAATGTTTTTTTTAAACTATAAAAACCTTACAAATGATAATTATAAAAATATATGTTATTATTATTATTATATTTTTCCTTGGTAATTTAATTTTTATTTCAAAACATAAACCTCTGTTAATTGTATTATTAAGATTGGAATTTATAGTATTAAGAATTTTTTTTTTTTTTTTAATATATTTAATAATAGTTAATTATGATATATATATATTAATAGTTTTTTTAGTTTTTGCTGTTTGTGAGGGTGTTTTAGGTTTATCAATTTTAGTTTCAATAATTCGAACTCATGGTAATGATTATTTTCAAAGATTTAATTTATTATAATGATAAAATTTTTATTTATATTAATTTTTATAATTCCTTTATGTTTTATTAATAATATGTTTTGGATGGTTCAAATATTTTTATTTTTGATGATATTTTTTATAATAAATATAAGATTAATAATTAGTAATTTTACAAATTTAAGTTATATATATTCTTGTGATATAATATCTTTTGGGTTTATGATTTTAAGAGTTTGAATTTGTATTTTAATAATTATGGCAAGAGAGAATTTATTTAAGTTGAATTATTATTTTAATTTTTTTTTATTAAATGTTTTATTATTATTATTATTATTATTATTAACTTTTAGTGTTATAAATATATTTTTATTTTATTTATTTTTTGAAGGAAGATTAATTCCAACTTTAATGTTGATTATTGGTTGAGGATATCAACCTGAACGAATTCAAGCGGGTATATATTTATTATTTTATACTTTATTCATATCTTTACCTTTATTAATAGGAATTTTTTATTTATATAACATAAAAGGTTGCATTTATATTTTTTTTTTAAAATTTTATAATATAAATTATTATTTTTTATATTTATCAATAATTATAGCTTTTTTAGTGAAAATACCTATATATATAAGTCATTTATGATTACCTAAAGCTCATGTAGAGGCTCCTGTTTCAGGTTCAATAATTTTAGCTGGTATTATGTTAAAATTAGGGGGTTATGGATTAATACGATTAATAATTATTTTTCAACAGATTAATATAAAATTAAATTATATTTGAATTATTATTAGTTTATTAGGTGGTTTTTATATTAGATTAAAATGTTTTTGTCAGGTTGATATTAAATCTTTAATTGCTTATTCTTCAGTTTCTCATATAAGAATAGTTATTGGAGGTATTATAATTATAAATTATTGAGGATTTATAGGATCTTATGTAATAATAATCGGTCATGGATTATGTTCTTCTGGAATATTTTGTTTAGCTAATATTATATATGAACGATTAAATAGACGAAGTTTAATAATTAATAAAGGCTTATTAAATTTTATACCTTCAATAAGATTATGGTGATTTTTATTATTATCTTCTAATATGTCTGCTCCTTTCTCATTAAATTTAATAGGTGAAATTATATTAATTAATAGATTAATAAGATGATCTTTTTTATCTATGTTTATATTAATATTTATTTCTTTTTTTAGAGCTGGTTATAGATTATATTTATATTCATATACTCAACATGGGAGTTTATATTATGGTATTTATAGATTTTATATAGGTGTTTCTCGTGAATATTTATTATTATTTTTACATTGATTTCCTTTAAATATTTTTATTTTAAAAATTGATTATGTTATTTGATTTTTTTAGTAATAATAATATTAAATTTTATTTAAATAATTTAAAAAAAATATTGATTTGTGGTATCAAAAATATGAAAAATAAATTCATTTTAAATTATTAAATTAAATAATTATTGTATTTGTTTTTTATCATTTTTATTTTTATTGATATTTAGAATATTGAATTTTTTTTTATTAATATTTTTTTTAATAAATAATTTAGTTTTTATATTAGAATGAGAGATTATTAGTATTAATTCAACAGTAATTGTTATATCTATTTTATTAGATTGAATATCTTTATTATTTTTAATATTTGTATCTTTAATTTCTTCTGTTGTAATTTATTACAGAAAAAGATATATAAGATCAGAGTTAAATTTAATTCGTTTTATTATATTAGTTTTAATATTTGTTTTTTCTATAATTTTATTGATTATTAGTCCTAATATTATTAGAATTTTATTAGGTTGAGATGGTTTAGGTTTAGTATCTTATTGTTTAGTAATTTATTATCAAAATTTAAAATCTTATAATGCTGGTATATTGACTGCCCTATCTAATCGAATTGGTGATGTTTTTATTTTGATTGTAATTTCTTGAATAATAAATTTTGGGAGATGAAATTATATTTTTTATTTAGAGTTTATAATAAATGATTTTGTTATAGGTTTTATTAGAATGATAATTATTATTGCAGCTATAACTAAGAGAGCTCAAATTCCTTTTAGATCTTGATTACCAGCTGCTATAGCAGCTCCTACCCCAGTATCTTCTTTAGTTCATTCTTCAACTTTAGTTACTGCGGGAATTTATTTACTTATTCGATTTAATTTATTATTAATTGATACTTATTTTTTAAAAATTTTATTATTATTTTCGAGATTAACAATATTTATGGCTGGGATAGCTGCTAATTATGAATTTGATTTAAAAAAAATTATTGCTTTATCTACTTTAAGACAATTAGGTTTGATAATAAGAATTTTAAGATTAGGTATGCCAATATTAGCTTTTTTTCATTTACTAACTCATGCAATATTTAAAGCTTTATTATTTATATGTGCTGGAGTTATTATTCATATAATAAATGATATACAGGATATTCGATATATGGGGGGTATTAGTTTCTATATTCCTCTGACTTGTTTATGTTTTAATGTCTCTAATATATCTTTATGTGGTATTCCATTTTTATCAGGATTTTATTCTAAGGATTTAATTTTAGAAATAATAATATTTAGAAATTTAAATTTTTTAATTTTTTTTTTATATTATATTTCAACTGGGTTAACAATATTTTATTCTTTTCGGTTGTCAATATATTTATTAGTAAATGATTTTAATTTATTATGTATTTTTAATTTATTTGATGAGGATTATATTATATTAAAGAGAATGATAGTTTTATTATTTATAAGAGTAATTAGTGGGTCTTTTTTAATGTGAATAATTTTTTATTATCCTTATATAATTTATTTACCTTTCCATATAAAATTCATAGTTATTTATGTTAGAGTCATAGGGATGTTTATGGGTTATTTAATTAGAAATATAAATATTTATTCTTTGAATAAATTTTTATATTTTTATAATTTAAGAAGTTTTTTAAGAATAATGTGATTTCTACCAAATTTAAGAACTTATGGTTTAAATTATTATTTTTTAAATTATGGTCAAAAGTTACTAAAAAATATTGATATAGGTTGAAGAGAATTATATAGAGGTTGAGGTATATTTAATGTGATAAAGAATTATTCAATTTTTTATAGTTTTTATCAAATAAATAATTTTAAAATTTATTTATTTAGATTTATTTTTTGAATATTAATTGTTATATTTTTTTTATTAATTAACATTTAGAAATAAAAATAAAAATTTAAATAGCTTATAAAATAGAGTGTAATATTGAAGATATTAAGGAGGTAATTTTATCTTTAAATAAATATATTTATATAGTTTAATTAAAACTTTACATTTCATGTAAAAATAAAAATAAAAAAATTTTATAAATTAGAAATATAATGGTATTTAACACTAAAAATAAAGTTAGCAGCTTTATTTAATTTATATTTCTTTAATTGGAATAATAAATTCAATTTTATCATTAACAGTGATATACCTCTATTTGGTTTCAATTAAAATAAATAAGGAGTAAATAAAATAAATAAGGAGTAAAAAAATAAATAAGGAGTATATAACTCTTTCTTTTAAGTCGAAATTAAATGCAAAATAATTGCTTTTTATTTAGTTAAGTTTATGTAAGATAAATTGTTATGTTATTTCAATTTTTTTTGAGTGCAAATCAAATGTTTTAAATAAACTATAATCCTTATATAATTTTTAAATTTAATTTTTGTTATTAAATATTTAATTTAATAATAAGTAAAGTTAAATTAATTAGCTCAATTTAATATGTTTTGATTTCATTCATGATATAATCCTAATAATAGGATAATAAAAAAAAAAAATCTTATTTTTATTCAAATTATTATATTTACTATTTTAAATAATTTAATAATTGGAAAAATTAAAGCAATTTCTACATCAAAAATTAAAAAAATTATTGTAATTAAAAAAAAATGTAAAGAAAATGGAATTCGAGCAGTGGATTTTGGGTTAAAACCACATTCAAATGGGGAGCATTTTTCTCGGTCTATATTAGATTTTTTTGATAATATAATTGAAATAAATATTATAATATTGGAGATAATGAGAATTATAATGGATAGTGTGATTATAATTATAATTATTTACATTAAAATTTTTTAATCTTTTTGATTGGAAGTCAAATATACTAGATATATTATATAAATAATTAATTACCTCATCAATAAATTGAAATATAAAGAAATAATCATACTACATCTACAAAATGTCAGTATCAAGCAGCTGCTTCAAATCCAAAATGATGATTATTAGAGAAGTGATTTTTTAAATGTCGAATAAAACAAATAATTAAAAATGTTGTCCCAATAATTACATGTAATCCATGAAATCCTGTTGCCATAAAAAAGGTTGATCCATACACTCTATCAGCAATAGTAAATGGAGCTTCAATATATTCATATGCTTGTAAAATAGTGAAGTAAATCCCTAAAATAATTGTAAAAAATAATCTTTGTGTACATTGAGTGAAATTATTTTCTATTAAAGCATGGTGAGCTCAAGTAACAGTAATTCCAGAACTAATTAAAATAATTGTATTTAATAAAGGAATTTGAAAAGGATTAAAGGGGATAATTCCTTTTGGAGGTCATATTAAACCAATTTCAATGTTAGGTGATAAACTTCTATGAAAAAAAGCTCAAAAAAAAGAAATAAAAAAGAAAATTTCTGATACAATAAATAAAATTATTCCTCATCGAAGTCCTTTTACTACATTAATGGTATGTTTACCTTGTAAAGTTCCTTCTCGACATACATCTCGTCATCATTGATATATAGTTAAAATAATAATAATATATCCTATGATTAATAAATTTATATTAAAATTATGGAATCATTTTACTATTCCTGTTACTAAAGTTATAGTCCCAATTGCCCCTGTTAATGGTCAAGGTCTATAATCTACTAAATGATAGGGGTGATTAAAAGTTATTTTCATTTGTAATTTTAATTCACTTCTCTAGAATATAATGTTCTTAAAATTGCAATAACATATGATTGAATAATAGCAACAGATGACTCTAAAATTAATAATAAAATTTGCACTAAAATTAAAAAAAAAATTATAATTAAGTTTATATTATTTCCGGTATTTCTTAATAAAGTTATTAATAAATGACCTGCAATTATATTAGCAGTTAATCGAACTGCTAAAGTTCCTGGTCGAATAATATTACTAATAGTTTCAATTATTACTATGAAAGGTATTAAAATTGAAGGTGTTCCTTGTGGAATTATGTGGCTAAATATGTGTTGATAATTATTTAATCAACCATATATTATAAATCTTAATCATAAAGGTAAAGATAATGATAATGTTATTACTAAATGACTAGTTCTAGTAAAAATATATGGGAATAATCCTAAAAAATTATTAAATATTACAAATGAAAATAGAGAAATGAAAATAAAAGTTGATCCTTGAAAATAATTATTTTTTAATAAAGTTTTAAATTCATTATGTAATTTATTTAAAATTAAATTTCAAAAATAATAATATCGATTAGGAATTATTCAAAAGGAGTAAGGGATAAACAATAAACCAATAATAGTACTAATTCAATTTAAAGATAAATTAAATAAATTTGTTGAAGGATCAAAAATTGAAAATAAGTTTCTTATCATTTTCAATAATAATTTTTATTGAAATCATTAAAAAAATTTTTTTTTATTTCAATTTTATAAATTTTAATATAATAATTTATAATATTAAATATAATAAAACTTAAAATAAATAAAATAAATAAAATTAATCAGTTAATAGGTATTATTTGAGGAATAAAAGAATATTATATTAAAAATAATAATTTAAATTTGACATATTTATGTTATATTTTAACTAATTCTTTCATTAGAAATAAACGTTAATTTATTATAAAATGGTTTAAGAGACCAGTACTTACTTTCAGTCATCTAATGAAGAATAATTGTTAATTCAATTAATAAAGTTTTTTATAGTAATTCTTTCAATAACAATAGGTATAAAACTATGATTTGCCCCGCAAATTTCTGAACATTGACCGAAGTATAATCCAGGTCGATTAATATAAAAGTTTGTTTGATTTAATCGACCTGGATTAGCATCTACTTTTACACCTAAAGATGGAATTGTTCATGAGTGAATTACATCTGTAGCTGTAACTAAAATACGAATTTGATTATTTATAGGTAAAATAATTCGATTATCTACATCCAATAATCGAAAATTATTAAATTCCAAATCATTAGAAGGAATTATATAAGAACTAAATTCAATATTATTAAAATCTGAATATTCATAACTTCAATATCATTGATGTCCGATAGATTTTAAAGTGATTAAAGGATTATTTAATTCATCTAATAAATATAATAATCGTAAAGATGGTAATGCAATAAAAATTAATGTAATTGCAGGTAAAATAGTTCAAATTAGCTCAATTGTTTGACCTTCTAGTAAAAATCGGTTAATATATTTATTGAAAAATAAATTAATTATTAAATATCCTACTAAAATAGTAATTATAATTAAAATAATTAATGTATGATCATGAAAAAAAATAATTTGTTCTATTAAAGGAGAAGCTCCATTTTGTAAATTTAAATTTGATCAAGTTGCCATTTCTAAAAAAAGGATAATTCCTTTATAAATGGGGTTTAAATCCATCACATATAATCTGCCATAATAGAATATACTTAAAATAGGTAATTCATTATAAGAATGTTCATAAGGAGGTAAATTTTGTAATCATTCAATAGAAGATGTTAAATTTATTGAAAATAAAATTAATCGTTGATTAATTATTGATTCTCAAATAATGATAATAATTATTATAATTGATAGTAGGGAAATATATGAACCTAGAGAAGAAATTATATTTCAAGAGATGTAAGAATCAGGATAATCTGAATATCGTCGAGGTATTCCAGCTAAACCTAAAAAATGTTGGGGGAAAAATGTTAGGTTAACCCCAATAAATATAATAAAAAATTGAATTTTTAATAAATAAGGATTTAAAGTTAATCCTGTGAATAATGGATATCAATGAATGAATCCCCCAATAATAGCAAATACTGCTCCCATAGAAAGAACATAATGAAAATGAGCAACTACATAATAAGTATCGTGTAAAGTAATATCAATTGAGGAATTAGCTAAAATAACTCCAGTTAAACCTCCCACAGTAAATAAAAATACAAACCCTAATCTTCATAGAATAGAAGGTCTATAATTAATTTGAGTTCCATGTAATGTTGCTAATCAACTGAAAATTTTAATTCCTGTGGGTACTGCAATAATTATAGTTGCTGAAGTAAAATATGCTCGAGTATCAATATCTATTCCCACAGTAAATATATGGTGAGCTCAAACAATAAATCCTAAAATTCCAATTGCTATTATTGCATAAATTATTCCTAAACAACCGAAAGTTTCTTTTTTACCTCTTTCTTGGGAAATAATATGAGAAATTATCCCAAATCCCGGTAAAATTAAAATATATACTTCAGGATGTCCAAAAAATCAAAATAAATGTTGATATAAAATTGGATCCCCTCCTCCTGCGGGATCAAAAAATGATGTATTTAAGTTTCGATCAGTTAATAATATTGTAATAGCTCCCGCCAATACTGGTAATGATAATAAAAGTAAAAATGCTGTAATACCAACTGCTCAAACAAATAAAGGTAATTGATCAAAAGATATATTATTTAATCGTATATTAATAATAGTGGTAATAAAATTAATTGCTCCTAAAATTGAAGAAATTCCCGCTAAATGTAATGAGAAAATTGCCAAATCAACCGATCTTCCACCATGAGCAATATTAGATGATAATGGAGGGTATACAGTTCAACCTGTTCCTGCTCCATTTTCTACAATTTTTCTTGAAATTAATAAAGTTAATGATGGGGGTAAAAGTCAAAATCTTATATTATTTATTCGTGGAAATGCTATATCAGGAGCTCCTAATATTAAAGGTACTAATCAGTTTCCAAATCCTCCAATTATAATAGGTATTACTATAAAAAAAATTATAATAAAAGCATGAGCTGTTACAATAGTATTATAAATTTGATCATCTCCGATTAAAGAACCTGGATTACCTAATTCTGCCCGAATTAATAATCTTAGTGATGTTCCTACTATTCCTGCTCAGATCCCAAAAATAAAATATAATGTTCCAATATCTTTATGATTTGTTGAATATAATCATTTTCGCAAAAAAAAATAAAATGGCTGAGTTATAAGCGATAAATTGTAAATTTATATACGAGAATAAATCTCTTTTATTAAATAAATAAATAATAAATATAATTATCAATATTTAAATCTTATGGTCAAAAAATGATTTAAAATTGCAAATTTTAAGGTAATATAAATTATATTTAAGGTTTAAAGAATATTTTCTTTATATATAATTTTGAAGATTATCAGTTTTAATTTAACTTAAAACCTTTCTTCTATAAAAAAAATATAGTTCTTAAAATAATTCCTAAGATAGAAAATATAGATAAAAAATTAATAATATAAATAAACTTATTTTTAATATTAATTTTATATCATTTTATTTCATAATAATTTAATATAAATGAGGAATAAATAATTCGAATGTAAAAAAATAATATAATTAATCTTATTATAATAAAAATAAAATTTAATAAGTAATATTTATTTAATATTAAAAAATTAATTATAATTCATTTTGGGAAAAATCCAATAAAAGGGGGTAATCCTCCTAAAGATAAAAAATTAATAAGTAAATTAATTTTAATTAAAGATTTTATATTTGTAATAAATAATTGATTAATAAAAAAACTATTTAATATATAGAATAAAAAAGTTATAATTCTAATTATGAATGAATAAATTATTAAATAAAATAATCATAAATTTTCTCTAATAATAATTGATGAAATTATTCACCCTAAATTATTGATCGATGAAAAAGCTAAGATTTTTCGTAATGAGGTTTGATTTAAACCTCCTAAGGAACCAATAATAATTCTTAAAATAATTCTAAAAATTAAAAAATTTTTATTGAAATAATATGATAATAAAATTATGGGGGTAATTTTTTGTCATGTTATTAAAATAAAATTATTAATTCAAGATAATCCTTCAACAATATGTGGAAATCAAAAAAGAAAAGGGGCAGCTCCTATTTTTATTAATAATGAAGATTTAATTATAATAGATAAAATATTATTTATTTCAAAATTTATAAAAAAAATTATTTTAAAAATAATACAAAATAATAAATTAATTGAGGCGATAGCAAGAGTTAAAAAATATTTTAATGAAGCTTCAGATCTTATTATATTATTTCTCTTAGAAAAAATAGGAATAAATAATAGTAAAATAAATTCAAGTCCAATTCAACATCCAAATCATGAATTTGAAGAAAAAGAAATAAACATTCTTATTATTAAAATAAAAATAAAAAATATTTTATTAGAATTATATGAAAAATAAATTTAAAATATATAAGGTTATTATAATTATTATATTGTGAATATATTAAAATAAATTTTATATTTTAGTGTATGATGCACTTTAATTTTTGATATTAACAGATATAGTTTAATTCTATAAAATATAAAGAAAAATAAGAAAAATAAATAAAATAAATAAATATATATATATATATATATATATATGTATAAATATAAATATAATAAAGGTAATTTTATTTACATTATTTATCCTATCAGAATAATCCTTTAATCAGGCACTTTATTTTTTTTTAAAAAAAAGGTATTTCCTTTATAGTGGGGGTATGAACCCAATAGCTTTATTTAGCTTATTTTTAA